TTATAGGCAAAGCTTCCTCTTGAGCTATCTAAAAGGGTGGGACTACATAAGATGGAAAATGGAATGTAAAATCTATCCTATAACTATAAGTAAAAGATAATGAGATTACAGGCCTTAAAAAACAACAAAGTGAATTGAACCAAAATACAAGTTTTCTTTTATTTTAATTTTGCGAGCAATCATACATTATTTCTTTTCATGCGAGATATTATGTGCAATTAACGAACCTACTACTGAATATAACGAGTTCAAATAAAAGGGTATTTTTGTTAGAAGGCCGTTTGTTCCAAAATCGAAAATAGAGTCAATACTCTATTTAAAAAGAGTATAAACGACGAAAATAGAAAGGATTTTCAAAATTTTATTTATTTCATAGTGATTAACGGAGAGTTTCCCTTTTTCTTGTTCCATGACAAAATTCTTATTACTATTATTTGACTCCAGAACTCAAGAGTTGCTCAATGAATCCGGAATTTTGCGATCGGTAGATGTCATAGATAATGAATTAAGCTTTTTTTACTTATGTTACTTGATCTTTATTAGTGCCACTTATTTATAAAATGACTCAAAAAGCAAAAACTTTCAATTCCATTGGGACTTTTTTTGTCAATTGGTCTTTTTTATTATCTTCGTATCTATAAAAATAGAAAATTAGGTAAGTGTTTCATAAACATATGTATAAATAAAATGTATCTCAGTTAGCTTTTTCATGCCTACAATAACTAGTTATTTCGGTTTTCTACTGGCGGCTTTAACTATAACCTCAGCTCTATTTATTGGGCTGAACAAGATACGACTTATTTGAAATTGACTGAATGAAAAATTCAAAAAAAAAAAAATAAATGTTTTTGTTAGAGTCCCGATTATAGTTACTCCCATGGCAATTGTAAATTCTTGGTTATTGAGATTCATGATTGATTTGGATTAATATTTAGAAATAGATATTACCTACCCCCTTTTTCCTCTTTCAAACAAGTTAAAATGATTGAAGTTTTACTATTTGGAATCGTGTTAGGTCTAATTCCTATTACTTTGGCTGGATTATTCGTAACTGCATATTTACAATATAGGCGTGGGGATCAGTTGGACCTTTGATTAAGTAACAAACATCTCTTTTTCTTTGATTGACCTCCTGCGGATTAAAGATAAGGAGGAGGTCAAATTCAGATTGCTTTTCAAGTCAATAAAGTCATTTTATTGTAATTATCGACCTAAAAATAAGAAGAGTGAAACCACGCTCTATAGGATTTGAACCTACGACATCGGGTTTTGGAGACCCGCGTTCTACCGAACTGAACTAAGAGCGCTTTCTTATCACACTCGATAAGATCGTAAAGAAAAGGATTTTAATTGGACCCCCATAAATTTTGCACGCGTTTATAGTATCATATCATAAACTCAAAGATTAGGTATGTCCAATTTCATTTTCATTGATCGCTATTGATCCTTCGTTAATGCCCATAGGATAAGTAATAGGTAGGGATGACAGGATTTGAACCCGTGACATTTTGTACCCAAAACAAACGCGCTACCAAGCTGCGCTACATCCCTTTCAATTAAATTGGACTACAGTGTCATTGTAGAGAATCCGCGTCTTGTTTTCCACATCATTATTTACTCCATTGATATACAAATGTTCTTGTCAGTTATTATTTTTGGTCTCATGGCTCATATAACATATAATAAAAAAAGAATTATATACATATGAAATGAAACCCAACATATAAATAAAACTTTAGTGGTAATGTTCCGAAAAAGGAAAGATTCTTGTTCTTGTAAGGAAAGGAAAATCTAATCTACCGGGTAATTTTATATATCCATTTTAGTTAGGAATTTCACGTACAAATACAAGTGATCCTTAACTACATATGCATCTAATCATATATGTATTACAATAAAAAAGGAGGATTTTCAATGCGAGATATAAAAACATATCTCTCTGTGGCACCTGTACTAAGTACTCTATGGTTCGGTTCTTTGGCAGGTTTATTGATAGAGATCAATCGCTTATTCCCGGATGCATTGACATTCCCCTTTTTTTCATTCTAGTTATTGGCATGCGAAGGACTTAAGAAGATTAGAGATAAATTATCTGTGACTAATCCCCTTTTTCTTTCTTTGTTTTGGTAGTTTTTAAAGAAAGATAAAAAGGTGGAGTCAATCGCAATCGCATTGAAACTTTTTGGCTCGAATTAATGGAGGGAGAACGACGGAACTGGAAATCGGGTCGAGGGCAACAAAATCATACGAGATACTTAAACGAAATACTATGCTGAGATTATATTGATAGTTAGAAATCTTTGTATTACTTATTCTTAATTTTTATTTATTGATTGCAACGAAATCTTTCATAACATAATTGGATTTCGGGTCAGCAACTTCTTTTTTTTTTTCGTTTTGGATCGAAAATGAAAGAATTGAGTGAATCCAAAATTTAAAGGAGGTTCATGGCCAAGGGTAAAGATGCCAGAATAAGAGTTATTTTGGAATGTAACAGTTGTGTCCGAAACGATATTAATAAGGAATCACCAGGCATTTCTAGATATATTACCCAAAAGAATCGCCACAATACGCCTAGTCGATTGGAATTGAGAAAATTCTGTCCCTATTGTTACAAACATACGATTCATGGGGAGATAAAAAAATAGAGCGTGTTTGTACCCTCCCTTCAAGAAAGTGGACCAAATCCGTAAAAATTACATATAATAATATTCAAAAAACCATAAACCAATCAACTCCTATTTCTGTCAAATCAAAAATTATAATTAAGAAATAGGATTTTAGAGATAAGGAATAAACCATGGATAAATCCAAGCTTTTTCTTAAATCCAAGCGATCTTTTCGTAGGCGTTTGCCCCCAATCGGATCGGGGGATCGAATTGATTATAGAAACATGAGTTTAATTAGTCGATTTATTAGTGAGCAAGGAAAAATATTATCTAGACGAGTGAATAGATTGACTTTGAAACAACAACGATTAATTACTACTGCTATAAAACAAGCTCGTATTTTATCTTCGTTACCTTTTCTTAATAATGAGAAACAATTTGAGAGAACTGAGTCTACTCCTAGAACTACAGGTCCTCGAACGCGAAAGAAATAGGATTAGGATTACTTCTCAATTGATTGAATCAAAATTCCAATCCGAATCCCAACCGGGGTTGATATTTTGTTCGAAAAATTCGATAATTCAGATTGGATTGACACGTCATAAAAAAAAAATATTTTTTTATTGAAACGTGTTCGTTTATTTTTACTACTTTATCATAATCAATTTTTACTAAACCTTCCCGGAGAAAAAGCTCCGGGGACCTCTGTTTCTTTACTTTAAATCATTCCGGCGGATTCCCCCCAATCTCTTATTTAATGATCTCGTTGGAAATCGTGTAAAGACAATTTGTATTTGATATGGCTATTTGTGCAAGTATTTTACGATTAAGAAGCAACTGCCTCTTGTACAGATCATTTATGAATATACTATAACTATAGGATACCCTAATCTCTCGAATTACTGCATTTATCCGAGTGATCCATAAACGACGAAAATTTCTCTTTTGTCTGCCCCTATCTCGATGAGAAGAAGCCAAAGCTCTTATTTTTTGTTGAATAATAGTTCGAGTAAGTCTTGAATGGGCCCCTCGAAAAGTTGATGCAAATAAACGAATTTTTGTTCTACGTCTCCGTGCTATATATCCTCGTCTAATTCTGGTCATTGAATTAATTTAAACTTTAATGAATAACTAATTGATTTATTTTCTTTTAGTTATTCTTTTTCCCTTTCCCGGTCTATTAATAACAAAACGGATTCTTCCGATGTATAAAATAAAAATTCCAATGGCTTTTGCTACTCTGACCTTCCCAACCACGATTTTTTACGGGCATTTTACCTCGAAATAAAAAATGTAAATTGTATCGCTACTAGGTATCAAAAAAACTCAATTTTCAATTTAAGATCGAGTTTTAGTATCAAACAAAGTATAAATTAAGTAGTTAAAGGTAAATGGATAAAAAAATAGCGGGTTCCATCGTTTCTATGGTTACTTCGTAAACGGTGAGGTTCTCTCTATACACCGGAGTCGCTTCCCCATTTAATTTAAGCAATGTTAGTAGTAACTTGTACAGTTCACATTCTTTGACTCTACCCATGAATTGCTCAATAATAGATCTTTTCACAATGAGATCTACCCATACAGTAACGGCATTTAATTATGAAAGTTGGCTAGGTAGCTGACCCTATTAAGCCGTTCGTGCAAGAGCGAGAGTACTACTTTTCTGCTTCTTAAATACTAAAGTCCCCGCTTAATGGATAACCATTTGCTACCAAAGGGGAATTGCTTATCATCTCCTATTAAGGTGATTGGATTTGCACCAATGGAAACCATAAATAAATTTCATACGCAATGGAGGTCTTTTTTTAGATTTTTAGATAATGAATGAAAGAATTCCTTCCTAGTCATTGATACTGGGAAAATATTTCCTTTTTTATTCCAGCTCATGATCTGAACGAGTCACACATACACCCTAGTACATGTTCCTCGACGCTGAGGACATCCCCGAAGAGCGGGGGATTTTGTGACATTTTTGATTGGCTGTCTTGTGTTTCTAATAAGTTGTTTAATAGTTGGCATGATGAATCGTATACAAAAAGGGTTGGTTTAGATCGCTCCTAACCAGATGATTATGAACTTCTTCTATATCTCTAATTCAAATTTTACCTTATTTTAATTTAACCTGGTAAGAAAATAAAATATAAAAAATATAAAATCGCAGTTCATTCGAATTATTTATTATTTGAGGTGGAATCAAAGATTTACACAAGACCCCCCGTATTTTCAACTGCTACAAGATCAACAATTCCATGAGCTTGGGCTTCTGTTGCTGACATAAAAACGTCCCTTTCCATGTCTTCGGATACAACCCACAGGGGGTTGCCCGTTCTTTGTACATAAACCCTGGTGAGGGTTTCGCGAAGTTTCAGCAGTTCTTCCGCTTCTAGGACAAACTCTCCCGTTTGTGCCTCATAAAAAGAACTAGCAGGTTGGTGGATCATTACCCTGATGATATCAAATAACGAAGTATTCCTCTATCTCATATGATCGGGCGACGGAAAGAGAACAAGAAGAATAAAAAATATCTATAGATATAGGATTGAACAACCGTACAGGCATTTAGTGTGCATTGCATACGGCTCCACAATGGAATTTATCTTTCGCTTCCAGCGCGAAAAAGAGAAATAGGATCTATCAAATCCAGATCGTTAAGTGATCCATTTACCACCCTTCCTTTCGGTGGAGTTAAAAAATACTATGATGGTTCCGTTGCTTTCGATATTGAATTTATAATTTTTCTCGTCTGTGATTCAGCAATCCCAAAGTTTTTTTTTGATCCGATCAAAGAATCAAAGAAGGAAAAATTATCTTGTTTTTTTTTAGTACTCAACATAACTATTAGAAAAAGAATTCTGGTGTGAAAACAAAAAATTGTGACGCTGAAATGAACTCCCGATAGATAAGAAAATCGGAAATATCTTTTGTCTCATACTACTCTCCCGATACACAATCTCATGTTATGAAAAACAATAATTAAAGGTTTGCCCATACCGAACTCGAAATGCCATGCTATTATTACTCAATATTCTTATTTATATTCCATACGGCGAAGGCATAGTCTTCTTTATTTCTATCCAATAAAAAAACTCATTGGCGCCAAGCGTGAGGGAATGCTAGACGTTTGGTAATTTCTCCTCCGACCAGAATGAAAGAGCCCATTGAAGCGGCTAATCCCATGCATATTGTATGTACATCGGGTGGCACAAATTGCATAGTATCATAAATAGCTACTCCGGGTATTACCCATCCGCCGGGCGAGTTTATAAACAAATAAAGATCCCGGGTCTCATCCTCTATACTGAGATATACCATGAGACCAATAAGTTGGTTCGAGATCTCGCTATCAACTTCTTGGCCTAAAAAAAGTAATCTTTCTCGATAAAGTCGGTTGATTAGGATAGGACAAAATTTCATCCCCTAAGAACCGTACACGCACCTTTGAATGCATACGGCTCAAAAAAAATCAATGTGCTGGTTTATATTATAGAAGGACTTTTTTTATACCTCCTATAAACTTATCTCAAATTAAACTCTCATTGATGTATTGTTTCATCTCCAAATTACGATGTAATTTTATTGTTCCTGAATGGGCCTCCTCAATTTTTTTAGGTTTATGCTCTACTCCGGGTAAAGATCTAACCGATTTCGATTTGTACATATAGAACAAATGATCTAAATACCGCTTATTTTTGATACGACCTTTTTCCAATTCATTTACTTCCTTCTTTTGATTGATGTAGTCATCATAGTTTTTCATTGATTAGCAGTTTGAGATCGCTGATAGGGTATAAGTTAGGAAGCTTTTCTGATACAAGTAGTAATCATACCCATATTACCTTACCAAGTGAAGGTGAGTGTTTTCTGAACGGAGCCTGGATACTTCATTTTATTGGTCCAACCAAGCCAACCATAAATTATTCTAATTGAAAATATTACTATTGATCCCTCAAAAATTGATCTAATTGCACTTCACGCTCCAAATTCTTGATGTTTTAATCAATTTTTTGGCGAAGCAGGGGTATCTCGATCGGGGGCGAGAACGAACGGGGAAATCCCATATGACCCAATATGGCTGACAAGTCGCACTATACGTCAACCCAAACTGCATCCTCCTCTCCCGGACTCCGAAAGGGTACTTTTGGAACACCAATAGGCATCAAATGCAAAGACAAAAGAGTTAAGTATTAGATTTAACTTTAATGTGGAAACGTAACTTATTGTTTTCAGAAGATTGAAAAGTTCGTATTCGTATAGGAAGACGAATAAAAGAAAAATCTTATGGCTGTTCGAATGCCAAACAAGTTTCTATGAACAAATGCATAGATAAAGGGGGCCAATCCTCCCATTGCGTATTGGTACTTATCGGGTATAGAATAGATCTGCTTTTCTTTGTTCCTACAAACAGAATTGTTCCATTATTACCAACAAAATGGAATAAAATAAATATGAACCCTTGCTCCGAAATAATCCACTGAAAAGCAGAAGTCTATAGCATAGTCTTTTCCAATGCGATAAAGTTACATAGTGTCTAGTTTTCTTTGATAAAGGGGTATTTTAATGGGTTTGCCTTGGTATCGTGTTCATACTGTCGTATTGAATGATCCTGGTCGATTGCTTGCTGTCCATATAATGCATACAGCTCTAGTTTCTGGGTGGGCAGGTTCAATGGCTCTATACGAATTAGCAGTTTTTGATCCCTCTGACCCCGTTCTTGATCCAATGTGGAGACAGGGTATGTTCGTTATACCCTTCATGACTCGTTTAGGAATAACCAATTCATGGGGCGGTTGGAGTATCACAGGAGGGACTGTAACAAATCCGGGTATTTGGAGTTACGAAGGTGTGGCCGGAGCGCATATTGTGTTTTCTGGCTTATGCTTCTTGGCAGCCATCTGGCATTGGGTGTATTGGGATCTAGAAATATTCCGTGATGAACGTACAGGAAAACCTTCTTTGGATTTGCCAAAGATTTTTGGAATTCATTTATTTCTTTCAGGGTTAGCTTGCTTTGGGTTTGGTGCATTTCATGTAACAGGCTTATATGGTCCTGGAATATGGGTGTCCGACCCTTATGGACTAACGGGAAAAGTACAATTTGTAAGTCCTGCGTGGGGCGTAGAAGGTTTTGACCCTTTTGTTCCGGGAGGGATAGCCTCTCATCATATTGCAGCGGGGACATTGGGCATATTGGCGGGCCTATTTCATCTTAGTGTCCGTCCGCCCCAACGCCTATACAAAGGATTACGTATGGGTAATATTGAAACTGTCCTTTCCAGTAGTATTGCTGCTGTCTTTTTTGCAGCTTTTGTTGTTGCAGGAACTATGTGGTATGGTTCAGCAACTACCCCCATCGAATTATTTGGCCCCACTCGTTATCAATGGGATCAGGGATACTTCCAACAAGAAATATATCGAAGGGTTGGTGCCGGACTATCGGAAAATCAGAGTTTATCAGAAGCTTGGTCTAAAATTCCCGAAAAATTAGCTTTTTATGATTACATCGGCAATAATCCAGCAAAAGGGGGATTATTCAGAGCGGGCTCAATGGACAATGGGGATGGAATAGCTGTTGGATGGTTAGGGCATCCTATCTTTAGAGATAAAGAGGGGCGTGAGCTTTTTGTACGTCGTATGCCTACCTTTTTTGAAACATTTCCAGTGGTTTTGGTAGATGGAGACGGAATTGTGAGAGCCGATGTGCCTTTTAGAAGGGCAGAATCTAAGTATAGTGTCGAGCAAGTAGGAGTAACTGTTGAGTTCTTTGGCGGCGAACTCAATGGAGTCAGTTATAATGATCCTGCAACTGTGAAAAAATATGCTAGACGCGCTCAATTAGGTGAAATTTTTGAATTAGATCGTGCTACTTTGAAATCCGATGGTGTTTTTCGTAGCAGTCCGAGAGGTTGGTTCACTTTTGGGCATGCTTCATTTGCTTTGCTCTTCTTTTTCGGACACATTTGGCATGGAGCTAGAACCTTGTTCAGAGATGTTTTTGCTGGTATTGACCCGGATTTGGATGCTCAAGTGGAATTTGGAGCATTCCAAAAACTTGGGGATCCTACTACAAGGAGACAGGCAGTCTGATACAACATTGATCTGGTATCTTTCGCTTCTATTGTATTTTTGTGATTTAACTTTTATTTTTATATAGGTTACGAGAGAAATTTTGAGCTAAATCGCTGCTTTTTATTTGACTTTTGTCTTTTCTTTTTTTGGGAGATAATCCCAAACCAAATGAACAGGTGTGGAAGCTATAATTGTAAACCACGATCGAATTTATTTATGGAAGCATTGGTTTATACATTCCTCTTAGTCTCGACTCTAGGAATCATTTTTTTCGCTATCTTTTTTCGAGAACCACCTAAGGTTCCGACTAAAAAATGATTTTTTATTATCTCAATTGAAGTAGAAGTAAAGTAATGAGCCTCCCATACTGGGAGGCTCATTACTTTACTTCTACTAGTCCCCGTGTTCCTCGAATGGATCTCTTAGTTGTTGAGAGGGTTGCCCAAAAGCGGTATATAAGGCGTACCCGGTAAAACTTACAAGTAAACCAGATATAAAGATGGCGACTAGGGTTGCTGTTTCCATTATTATATAATTTCAAGACCACAATGGATCTATGATAAGATCGTTTATTTACAACGGAATGGTATACAAAGTCAACAGATCTCAACCAATGCAATAGGATTTATGGCTACACAAACCGTTGAGGGTAATTCTAGATCTGGTCCAAGACCAAGACAAACAGGTCTAGGAAATTTATTGAAACCATTGAATTCGGAATATGGTAAAGTAGCTCCTGGATGGGGAACTACCCCCTTGATGGGTGTCGCAATGGCTCTATTTGCGGTATTCCTATCTATTATTTTGGAGATTTATAACTCTTCTGTTTTATTGGATGGAATTTCAATGAATTAGGTCTATAAGAATCACTAAGTCCGGGCTTTTCAATTCAAACTGAATCACTTAGGACTAGGATTTATAGGCCCTTCCGGCAGTTCGACCGCGAAATTCCTTTGTTTCGGTATTTCCGGAATATGAGTGTGTGACTTGTTATAATTGATCCTATTGATAATACAGAGAATGGGTCTGTCATCTTGAAAGAGATGGGTTCTGCCTCGTCGGATATTGATTGTAGTATCCGGAGCACGGAATATATGGAATGAAATAGATCAAGAAAAGAAATATTTTAACTATGATTCATACCTACTATTCAGACCTCGTGACCGGACTCAAAAATTTCTAAGGATTTAATATTTAATAATTATAAAGCGAAGGATTGTTCTTCTTTCAAAATTATTTTTATGCTTATTTGTTTGCTTATTTTGATCAACAGACAAATACAAAAGTTTATCTGGATTTTGAGTCAAGTCATTTCACCTATTCAGTGAATAAGTGATGATCCAATGGTTCTTACTCAGAGAACCTTTGGGCTTAGCTTGGGTTGGGGGCTTTATTCAATCATCGTGGTTCTAGTATGAATCTAAGGTTTCAATCGATTTATGGGGTCTCAACAAGAAAATTCCTATCAATAATAAACAAAAAAATCCACATTATATATATAATACACAAATAAAAACAATAAAAAAAAAATAGAGACAGAGAAAATTCAAGAGGCCTGTAACAATCAACATAAAGATGAATGAGCTGACTTGATATTTTGGCATTATCATCATAAAACAAAGAATAGCTTTAGGTTTTTTGCTTCTTCGTATTTGCTATTTACAGATAAAATTGAATGGAGTACTAAGAAGAAGTTTCAAACTTCCTATTACATATCTGTTGCAACCGGTATTGGGGTGTTTTTGCTTGAGCTATACGAGATGAAATTCTCATATATGGTTCTCGGAGGGGGAGTTCCTTTGGTTTACCTATCTCAATAAAGTATATGATTGGTTCGAAGAGCGTCTCGAAATTCAGGCGATTGCAGATGATATAACTAGTAAATATGTTCCTCCTCACGTCAACATATTTTATTGTCTAGGAGGTATTACGCTTACTTGTTTTTTAGTACAAGTAGCTACGGGATTTGCCATGACTTTTTACTATCGTCCAACCGTTACCGAGGCTTTTACCTCGGTTCAATACATAATGACTGAAGCTAACTTTGGTTGGTTAATCCGCTCAGTTCATCGATGGTCGGCAAGTATGATGGTCCTAATGATGATCCTGCACGTATTTCGTGTGTATCTCACCGGTGGATTTAAAAAGCCTCGTGAATTGACTTGGGTTACGGGTGTGATTCTTGGTGTATTGACCGCATCCTTTGGTGTAACTGGTTATTCCTTACCTTGGGACCAAATTGGTTATTGGGCAGTCAAAATCGTAACAGGCGTACCTGACGCTATCCCTGTAATAGGATCGCCCTTGGTCGAGTTATTACGCGGAAGCGCTAGTGTGGGTCAATCTACTTTGACTCGTTTTTATAGTTTACATACTTTTGTATTACCTCTTCTTACTGCCGTATTTATGTTAATGCACTTCTTAATGATACGTAAGCAAGGTATTTCCGGTCCTTTATAGCGTATAGAAAAGGCGGATCCTAGATATTTGTAATCAATTATCTATCAATTTGGGTAGGAATAATAGTATTTCATTGCTACAAATATGGATTATTGAAAAAAAAAAATAAGACATGTGTTTGGATATTTCCCTTCAACTCTGCAATTGCAATATTGTATTACTTATTTGATACGAATAGTTGAAGTGGATTCTACGCAGAGAATATGGATTATGGGAGTGTGTGACTTGAACTATTGATTGGCCCATGCAGATATATGATTTTCTCCGCCACATTGGAATTTATAACCAAATGTGTCTCTGTTCTAACCACCACGTAAGCCCCATACATAAGATAGGCTGGTTCACTTCAGGAGAACTTTTTCTATGATTAGACCCGAATTAAATCATGTTGTGCATGAATAGGCTCTGTAAGATCCAGTAAAATAAGTAATGTGGCACGATACAGATTTTGTTTTATCTATTCCATTTCACTTACTTAATATAGTATGGAAATGCATTCATTTCCTCTGCATTGATTCCGACCTATCATACTATCAGAGTGAAACAGGGGATCTAAAGAAAAACACAGGCTAAACTATATTTAGTAACAAGTAAATCCTTTGTATGTAAGACGATTTGAAATATTTTTGGGATAAACGCCAATAACAAGGCATAAGACGACCCAAAAAGCACTTTAGCAGAATAATTTTTGTAAGCCCACTTGGGTGTTGAGCATTTACCGGGAATTGTAAAAAATGAATCATTTCAAGGGGTAGTTGCAATTCCAGAAAATTACATTGCATCCAGTAAATTTTTTTTTTTGATAGAGTCATATATGTGTTGATCTGGATGACATATAGATTTTCTACGGATCTCTTCGATTCCTTTGATTCGTGCTCGAGCCGGATGATGAAAAATTATCATGTCCGGTTCTTTCGGGGGATGGATCCGTAAGAATTCACCTATCCCAATAACAAAGAAACCTGATTTGAATGATCCTGTATTAAGAGCTAAATTGGCCAAAGGGATGGGTCATAATTATTATGGCGAGCCCGCATGGCCCAATGATCTTTTATATATTTTTCCAGTAGTAATTTTGGGTACTATTGCATGTAACGTAGGTTTAGCAGTTCTAGAACCGTCAATGATTGGTGAACCCGCAGATCCATTTGCAACCCCTTTGGAAATATTACCCGAATGGTACTTTTTTCCCGTATTTCAAATACTCCGTACAGTGCCAAATAAGTTATTGGGTGTTCTTTTAATGGCTTCAGTACCGGCCGGATTATTAACAGTACCTTTTTTGGAGAATGTTAATAAATTCCAAAACCCATTTCGCCGTCCAGTAGCTACAACCGTCTTTTTGATTGGTACCGCAGTAGCCCTTTGGTTGGGTATTGGAGCAACATTACCTATTGATAAATCTCTAACTTTAGGCCTTTTTTAAATTGATTCCGCCGTGAAATAAATAACACAACCTCTGTATCTAGGGAATAGTCACTTCAAAGTGAATCTTCCCTAGATACGTACATTTATTCAATTTACTTCTGGGTCTATTCCAAATATACAGATCATACTGAAGACTCAAAACCTATGCATTTTTTCTTTAGAAATTGAAATACAAAGAAAAAAAGACGAAATACATCCAATCCAATGGATTTCAACTTTCAAATGAAATTGAAAACTTATTCTTCGGTAAATCAATTACGAAATTCTTTTGTAGAATGCCCAATATCCGTTTTATATCTTCTATTCGAAAATGTTCAATTTTCATAAGATCTTCTTGGCTCTTATTCAAAAGGTCTAATAATGTATGTATATTGGACCTTTTGAGGCAATTATAGGTCCTGGAAGGCAATTCTGATTGGTCAATAAAAATCCATTTCAATGCTATTTCGTTTTTTTTTAGTTTAGTAAATTCATCATGAAAGATGAAAAGGGGTAAAGTTGCCCCATTTTGATTGTCCTCTAAATTGATGTTTTGTTCTTCCGCATGTAGAAAAGGAATAAATAAATCAATCAAATTACGGGAGGCTTCGTGAAGGGCTTCTTTAGGAGTTAAACTTCCGTTCGTCCATATTTCGATAAAAAGTATCTCTTGTTTTTCATTCTCATTCCCATAAGAATGAATACTATGATTCGCATTTCGAACAGGCATGAATACTGCATCTATAGGATAACTTCCTTTTTGAGCGTTATTTGGTGTTTTCATACGATATCCTCGGTTCCTCTCGATTTGTAATCCAATACAAAAATTGATCGGTTCCGTCAGGCTAGCTATATGCTGTGTAGTATCAACGATTTCCACAGAAGGTGGTGAGATGATGTCTTTAGCAGTTATGGTTCCAGGACCCTTGAAGCAAATGGATGCGTCGCAAGTTCCATACAAATTACTTCTCAATACAATTTCTTTCAAATTCATTAAGATTTCATGTACCGATTCTTCAATACCGGTTACGGTAGAATATTCGTGTGGTATCTTTTCAGATTTTGCATGTGTTATACATGTTCCTTCTATTTCTCCAAGTAAAGCCCTTCGCATCGCGATGCCGATCGTATCGGCTTGACCTTTCATAAGCGGAGATAGAACAAAACGGCCATAATAAAGACGCTTACTGTCTGTTCTTGATTCAACACACTTCCACTGTAGTGTCCGAGTAGATACTGCTACTTCCTCTCGAAGCATAGTAATTTTTTTGATCAGATCATTGAATCATTTATTTCTCTTGAAATACGTTCAATTCTTATTTCTATATACGTCTTTTTTTAGGCGGTCTACATCCATTGTGTGGCATAGGAGTTACGTCTCTGACAAAACTTAATAGTATACCACTTCTGCGAATGGCTCGTAATGCTGCATCTCTTCCAAGACCAGGACCTTTTATCCTGACTTCTGCTCGTTGCATACCTTGATCTACTACTGTACGAATAGCGTTTGCTGCTGCAGTTTGGGCAGCAAATGGTGTTCCTCTTCTTGTGCCCCTGAATCCACAAGTACCGGCGGAGGACCACGAAATCACCCGACCCCGTATATCTGTAACCGTTACAATGGTATTGTTGAAACTTGCTTGAACATGAATAACTCCTTTTGGTATTCTACGTCCATTCTTACGTGAACCAATGCGTCCATTCCTACGCGAACCAACTTTTGGTATGGGTTTTATCATATTTTATCATCTCATAAATATGAGTCAGAGATATACGGATATATCCATTTCATGTCAAAACAGATCCTTTAATTTGTGCATTGGGTACCTTAGAGAATCTTTTTTTTAGAAAGATTATCCCTGTCTCTGTTTATGCCTCGGGTTGGAACAAATTACTATAATTCGTCCCCGCCTACGGATCAGTCGACATTTTTCACAAATTTTACGAACGGAGGCCCTTATTTTCATAATTTGTTTTTCCTTGCTTTAATTATGAATCCGCTTTTTAGAAGAAAATAAGTCTCTTGAAATTTTTAACCTCGAATTGTGTCCCAACGAAAGGGATGTTGAAAAAGCCACCTAATCATTTGAATCTTTGTTGCGGAGCCTATAAATTATGCGCTCCCTGGTTGAATCATAACGACTTACTTCAATTTTGACTTGATCGCCCGGTAGTATTCGTATAAAACTACGTCGTATCCTTCCTGAAACATAACCTAGAATCAAATCTTCATTATCTAAACGAACTCGAAACATACCATTGGGAAGTTATTCAATAATTAAACCTTCATGAATCCATTTTTGGTCTTTCATTCCGGATAACCCCCTTTGAAGTATCAACTAATGGAGGAGGAGTGATTTTAGATAGCCCGCCCTTCCTCTTTTTTCACAAAACAAATAGAAAGTTACGGATTTTATTCGGATACCGGAGAGATTACTTACCATATATAACACAAAATCTCTCCCCCGATTCCTTCTAGTCGAGCCTCTCGGTCTGTCATTATACCTCGAGAAGTAGAAAGAATTACAATCCCCATTCCTCCTAAAATCCTAGGAATTCGTTGATAGTTGGAATAGATTCGTAGGCCAGGTCGACTGATCCGTTTTAAAATAGTTCTATAAGGTCCTTTCCTATTTCTTCTATGTCGCAGAGTTAAAACTAAGAAATATTTATTTTTTTCTCGATGTTTTCTTACATTTTCAATAAAGCCTTCCCGTAGAAGTATTTTAACAATGGTTTCGGTAATATTCGTAGATGCGACTCGAACCGTTCCCTTTTTATCCATGTCAGCATTTCGTATAGCCGTTATTAGGTCTGCAATAGTGTCCCTGCCCATGATGAACTATAATTATTAGTGCCTCCAAATTTTTATCTAATCAACATGTTCTGTTCTGCTTTTTTATTTATTTATTTGATTATTTGAATTATTAAAGGTATATGCGTGAGACACAATCTACTACTAAATTCTACTAAGTAATTTGAGTTGAATATTTTTCAGATACCCTACATAGTCTCATCTATTAGTTTTTATAATACCTCAGGAGCTAATGAAACTATTTTCGTAAAATTCAACTGTCTCAATTCTCGAGCGATCGCACCAAAAACTCGAGTTCCCTTTGGATTTCCTTCTTGATCAATGACAACTGCTGCGTTGTCATCATATTGTATTATCATACCGTTGTCGCGTTTGAGTTCTTTACATGTACGTACAATTACAGCTCTGATCACTTCTGATCTTTGTAGAGGCATATGGGGCACTGCTTCTTTGATTACAGCAACAATAACGTCTCCAATATGAGCATATCGTCGATTACTGGCCCCTATGATTCGAATACACATTAATTCTTTAGCCCCGCTGTTATCTGCTACATTTAAATAGGTTTGAGGTTGAATCATTTTTTTCTTCGCCCTTTGCAGTAAAAAAAAAGAAGAAATATTGTTTGTTCAGAAATAAAAAATAAGAAAACCTCATTTGTTTTTTCATCATATCATCATATAAAGGCCCTTTCGTTCGGTTACACAGTTCTAGTTCTATCCTGCAATAACGAATTGGGTTCGTATAGGCATTTTGGACGCAGCTATTGAAATAGCTTCTCTGGCTACAATTTCTGATACTCCACCCATTTCGTAAAGTATTCGACCTGGTTTAACGACGGATACCCAGAATTCGGGGGATCCTTTCCCCGAACCCATACGGGTCTCAGTAGGTCTTACTGTAACGGGTTTGTCTGGAAATATACGTATCCATATTTTTCCACCACGACGCGCATATCCTGTCATTGATTTTCGCCCCGCTTCTATTTGTCTAGATGTAATCCAAGCGGGTTCAAGTGCCTGAAGAGCGTATCTGCCGAAACAAATACGATTGCCTCGATAAGAGATTCCCTTCATTCGTCCTCTATGTTGTTTACGGAATCTGGTTCTTTTGGGGTTATAGTTGATGGCTGTTCCTCAATGCCATCTCTACTGCAGAACCGGACATGAGAGTTTCTTCTCATCCAGCTCCTCGCGAATGAAACGATAAAAAAAGATTACAGATATATGTATTTAATGAATAATGCAAGGGATTCTGGGATTTTTTGAGATCGAATCTATAACGTAGGAATTGTTATATCTTGCTTTTCTATGTATATCAAATTCGAAGTAACTTTATAGGCTACTTTAAATAAATAAAATGTTTTTAATATTTCTAATAACTAATAATATTAAGAAATTATTATTTTGACTTTTTTTGAATCGTCCAAAACTTAAAAATAAATAAGTTTTCGCGGGCGAATATTGACTCTTTCAATATCTGTTTGATTCGTAGGGTCATCCCACGACCTATCAGAATAAATGAATTGGTTTTTGGTTCGTTCCGCCATCCCACCCAATGACTCATTAGGATTTATTTTCAATAGAATCTTCTGGAGTCACGGGTTCTGTCGTTCCCATCGCTTCTCCATTAATGGCTAGGCCCAAACTTTGCAATGGAGCTCCAAATTCAATTTGTTCCTGAGCCAATCTCCTCAGTCTTTATTGACTCGGTGCTCTTTTTTTTTCTTATGAATTAGATACATCTAATTACTAAATTATGGACAAATCCATATTAATGCTTTATTACATTGCTCTTATATGAATATAAGATAATTCATAGACCATACAGCATATTGGAATCATATATCATTGATATTTTCTTTTTCTCTTTCTCTCAGCCTTCCTTTTATCCATATCCCTTTTTTGCTTCACAACTTTATGATCTGATTGATTTCTCTTTTATGTTATGTAAAATTGAGAAAAAAATTTCAGTTGCTACAACGATATGATTGATACATCATATAGTGACTGGTTCCCTGGATCCAGATAATACGAAGCAATGAGTTGGTTATTAGTTCTATAATTATTAGTTCATACTACGGGCCGGTCTCCCCCTTACCTATAAACCTAAAAAAAACCAACGAGTCACACACTAAGCATAG